GACGGGCAGTGACATTAATCCACAAGAAGCTCAACAAACTCTTGAAATAGCGGAAACTAATTTGAGAAAAGCCCAAGGAAAAAGACAAACAATTGAAGCAAATCTAGCTCTCCGACGAGCTAGGACGCGAGTCGAAGCTATCAATGCTTTAATTTCATAATATAACTAGTTGGCATGTTCGAATAATAAAAAAGAGTCTATTTCGAACCTATTTTGATTTGATTCTGTCGAGTGAAAAGAATCAACTACAATCACTGAAAATCACAATTTGATGCAACGAAACAAAATTCAAAACAAAATGAAGTTACAAAATCAATAAAATAAAAAGGGTAAAAGATGCTGGGACAAAAACTTATTAGATACTGGAGTCAATGGTATCTAATAAGTTCTACCTACTATTGGATTTGAACCAATGACTCTCGCCGTATGAAAGCAACACTCTAACCGCTGAGTTAAGTAGGTCATTTCTCAGACTAATGAGAACCAAGGGGACCACTCCGTGGATGGATTATAAATCCCATATTACTTATAAGCAATACTAATCTTAAGCTTAAGCAATACCCACTTAAACGGATCAAAGATTTGTGGTGTTGGATTGTTTAATATACCCCTTGACAAGAAATTCTCTACACGATAAAATATGTATCATAAGCAAAGCAATAAGGGCTATAGCTCAGTTGGTAGAGCACCTCGTTTACACGTGCGCCAATGTTTTTCAGGGGAATTTATCATACAATCAAATCAAAAAATTGTGATTAAAATTGATGTCTTACCCTATAACTTTAACTTTGAGGGAACAATAGCCTGACTTGGCTTACAAGGGTTCGGTCTGATTGTAGTGCTGTTTAGGCACCAACTAGACCCTATCATGAATTGGAGATCTTGATAAGGTGAATATCCAGTCTATTCAACGCTAGGCATACTTAGTCTAAGGACTTCAAAAAAGCTCTTTTCATCTTATGAACTTTAAGGTGTAGGAGGTTTCATATTGTAGTTTGTAAGCAGCAGAAGGATTGAGACTTCATTTAACTTAGGTTGATCTAGGCCATAGGCAGACCTACGTCAAGATAATCATACCCTTGAAAAACTTTGGTAGGTGTTCTTGCATCAGAATCGCAAATAATGAATAAGCAAAGCACGGGGAGCCATCTCCTTATCCTATTTTTGTATCAAAAAAAAATATGGCAGACTAGCTGATATTTTGATCAGTTAATGAAAGAGCCCAATGCAAAAAAAATGCCTGTTGGGTCTTTGAAACAGTTCAATCATTTTGATAATAAAAGTTGTATCTGTTTTACCGAGAAGGTCTACGGTTCGAGTCCGTATAGCCCTATAACTACAACTCCAATATGAGATCAAAATAATATAAAATTAGAAAACAAATGATTAATGAAAAAAAAAAGACAACAAAAAAGAGAATTGGGAATTCGTTGATTCTCACATCCCAGTTATTTGGTTTGGAAGATACTTATTTCATACGAGCCGAAACAATAGGATGAACAAAAGGAGTTCTGCATCAGAAAGTTTTACTTCGTTTTGTACGACGCACATTACTTAGAAGGTTTTAGCAAGTTATGTTAGGAATAACTAAATAAAATATGAAAGAAAGTTCAAAGAAATGGAAGGGTATGGAATTCTCTTTTTTTGGATCTGAACTGAATCTTGTTTATTAACTATTAAATTCAACCCATCTATAAATAAAAATATAAATAAAAAATAGATAAAATAGATGGGGTATATCTCGTCAAGATGAATCAAAATATGGATTATTATTTAAACTATAACTATACTATAAATGAATGTGGATGTCGATTCATATCAATTACTTTAAAGAAACTCGACCAATTTAATCATGTGCCAGGAACCAGATTTGAACTGGTGACACGAGGATTTTCAGTCCTCTGCTCTACCAGCTGAGCTATCCCGACCAGCCCAATGTAGCATCCTTAATTTTTTAATTTTATTAGAGGATGGGGTCTTTGTCAATTAACAGTACGTAAGAAGATTACAAAGTTTTATCTGGGTTCTATTCGGGGTTGTTTAAATGGGGTTTTTTCTCAAAGATGTTCATTTTGATATATTATCATGTATATAACATGTAATAAGAGAAAGGCATTTCTGCCCAGATCTATTTATAAACTAAAAAAACTAAAAACTAAACGAATCAAATAGAATATAGACAAATAGAATATAGAATAGAGTGGGTGCATCAGGAATTTTCAACCCGTAACAAAATAAAAGGGGGTATAGGTAAAAAGGTCGGGGAAGAAAAATAGGCTTTTTGGGGATAGAGGGACTTGAACCCTCACGATTTTTAAAGTCGACGGATTTTCCTCTTACTATAAATTTCATTGTTGTCGGCATTGACATGCAGAACAGGACTCTCTCTTTATTCTCGTCCGATTAATCCGTTCGTGAAAAGATCTACAGGCTGTGGGTGAATTATTTGATACAGTCTGTATATAACCCTCTTCTTCATCTCTTCATCCTTTTGGAATTT